TCAAACTGTTTCTTTTTAAGAACCAAAAAGATTTGTGCTAAAATAACGGATGCCAAGAAGAACAAAAGGCCTTGGACACGTAATGGGGCCTGAAGTACTATTTCCGCATCCCCCTGACCAAATCCACCTACATTAGGATTACTTGTTAATGGTTGATCAACTTTGATGGATTCGCCTTCTGAAACAAGAAGTTCCGGTCCTGGAGGTATAATATCAATCACTTGACGTCCCTCTGACGTATCTGTTATGATTATTTCGTACCCCCCTTTTTCTTTTCGTATTATTTTGCTTACTATACCTGCGGCTGTAGCATTATAAACCGTATTGTTACTCTTGCTCCCGTCGGGATAAATCTGACCCCTTCCTCTGTTTCCGCCTACATATATGGGATATTTTAAAAAGTGAACATCTTTCTTAGTGGAGGGGTCCGGAGAAAGAATTGGAAAGGTAATTTCACTATATTTCTGACCTGGAACAGGACCTATCACAAGAATATTTTTTTTAGTGGAGCGATAACTCTGAAACGACAGATTTCCTATCTTTTCTTTCATCTCTGGCGAAATACGATTGGGCGGGGCTAATTCAAACCCATCAGGTAAAATAAGAACAGCCCCCACATTCAAAGCCCCCTTTTTTCCATTAGCAAGAACTTGTTTCAGTTGCATATCATAAGGAATTCGAACAACTGCTTCAAATACAGTATCAGGAAGTACCGCTTGTGGAACCTCAATATCTACCGGTTTATTAGCTAAATGACAATTGGCACATACAATACGGCCAGTTGCTTCGCGTGGGTTTTCATAACCCTGCTGTGCAAAAATCGGATATGCATTTGAAATGGATGCCCAAGTTATTATACATATGATAAGTGATACGGAAATGGAATAAGTAATCTCTTCCTTTATCCAAGAAAAGGTTTTTCGAGTTTGCATGGTCCAATCATTGATCCTGAAAATTTCTACAATAAAATTAGGTAGGTCGCTCGTATAGGTCCCTATCCACGATACTGGTAGTTACTGAAAAATTTTTACTAAAATATAAGATATAGGAAGAGAATCCCTTGGATGTGATGTATAGAAAAAAAAATAAATTCAATATAAAAAGAAAGAGAAAAAAATAAATAATAATATTATATTACAGTAAAGAAAAAATAATATAAAGAAAGATACAATAAAGTAAGATTTTAAATATTTTTTAAAGTAAGATTTTGAATATTTTGAGTAAGATTTTGAATATTTTGCTTATGTGTACAAAATAACAAAGATTCTAATGAGATTTTTGGATCATTTTTCAGTCATTCATTGAATGATAAATCACTACAAGTGACGGAGATACACGATTTAAATAACGGAAAATCCAATATTTCAAAATTGTATCGATAATGACTGGAAAAGTGGAAACAAGGCCAGATATAATTTGATCGTTATGAGCAAATCCAAAATCTTTATAAACAGAACCAATCATTAGTTCCCAACCGTGGGGTGAATGGAATCCTATACATAAATCGGTTAATAAAAGAATGGAAAAAGCTTTTATTGTGTCACTTAAGTTATATAGGAATTCTTGAACCCAAGAATTAATAAAAAAAAGTTCTTCATTACTTAGAATAGAATAACCACTTACAATAACGAAAGAGATTATATTTGTCGAGAAGTGCAAAATCGTATTGATACGATCCTCATTATGTATCTTGATCAATTGGATCGTTTGTTTCTGGATTCCGATAGGAAACTTTTGTAGATGTATTTCCGGATATTCTTTTATCATTTCGTCCAAGCGAGCGAGCTCCTCGAATTCTATGAATTTTTCTAGAAAAAAATTTTCTTGGATATCATTTAAAAAAATTTCAAATTTACTAGTATTCCACCAACTAATAACCCAAGATTCAAAACTTTTTTTAAATAAAAAAGAGATCCACCAGGGAAAAAAACCTATATATATAAGATATAGAAGGGTAATAAATGTGTGTTTTTTTTTTTCCATTTTTCGTATGTGAATTTTTAATGAACGCACCTCCTTTCTCGATTCTATATGATCTAATATTTCTATCAAGTATAAGTTCTCTTCCAAGGCTTCGAACTTATGAATCTATTCGCTGTTTTTATTTGTAAGCCAGTGGTTAGTCCTTGAATTTTGAAAGATGAAAGAATACAAAAAAAATAGCCTAAAATAAAAAGAGTACACAAATGAAGAAAAAAATATTCTTTTTAGATATCTCAATTGCTCAATTTCGAAGCAATTCCCCCCTTTCCATAAATGTCCCCAAGAGCGACTCCAAATTCGGATTTAGAGATAAAAGAATTACGTTCTATCAACAAAACAAATATTTCGAAAAAAAAAAAAATGGCCAATTTCCCCATATCCCACAGGAATAATTAAGAAAGATTTATGAAGAATATTGTGATGTGATAATAAAAAATGAGTGGCAAAAGCAAAATAAGACAGAAAGATTAGCATTCTAAATGGTCCAGTCCTTTGCTCATTACATTATGGTCCAGTCCTTTGCTCATTACATTAAGGTTAAGGAAGACAAAAAAAAAGATAAAAAGAAACCTCGACTGACACATGACAAAAAAAAGTAGAGATAATTTCCAAGATAGAATCTACCGATACGTAACCTATCAATTTCAAATATTGAACATAAAAAGAGAATTTCTTTCTATTTTATTCCGAAATGCTTTGTTTTGATCTATGAGATGGGTCTATTATTTTTATTTCTTACTTGTTTTGTTATTGGATTTAGTGAATTTACATACGCATAACAAAATTTGTAGATTAAAAAGTTTGATTTTCTAATTGGAATTGTTCCGGATACGTATATATAATACGTATTCTTTAGTTCATCAGTTCATCAATATTGTGAAGAAATTCCAGTTAAGTTATGCTATATAAGTTTTGCTATAAAAAAAGAAGACTCTTGGATTTTTTCACTCCTGCTACGAAAATGCTCATTCTTCAACTCATTTTAAAATACTTCAATTGGTACACGCAAAAAATAGGCCAATTCCGCTACTTTGTGCTCAATTTCTCGTGGAGTAAAATTATCATCAGTACGAGTCAAAGGAACAGTCCCTCGGCCTCTTATTTCCATATAAGGGATACGCCGAGCGTAAATACCCTCTTTAACTTCTATTCTAATAGACTGAATATCTTTCATAAGGAATCGGAGTAAGATGCGACGATTTTTTCCAGGAAATCCCCAGCGAAAAATACATACTATTCCTTCTTTTCTATCGAATCGATCATAACCCCCACCCACATTCCACAAAATTGTGCACCACAAATAACAACTAATAAATAGACCAGCGATCCCATAGAAAGACATCACGATCCCTTGTGGAAAAAAAAGTATTTGCTGAGAGGAAAATAAAGATATGAAACTTTTTCCAAGATAACTGGAAATTCCAACCAATAAAAAACCCAATGAACCTAAAAAAAGTATAAAAGCCCAGCAGAAATTACTTATTTTTCGAGACCCCACTATAAGTTCTATCCATATATGTTCTGATCGCCAACTCATACTAGATCCAGTTGCTTTTTTTTGGAAGTGGGAGACTAGCCCATTTGATTTGACTTTCTGTTTTTTTTTTTTTTTTTTTTCTGTTTCCGAAGTAATTTCCATCAACTCGCACTATTTTGATGTGAATCTTTAGGAGGAATTCATCGAATTCATTAGATTAACAAATAAAGTAGCCTCATCCTATGATCTCCTATCTACACATATATAACATGTTATATCGTATTAGATTATATCATATTAGACTAACTAGATATCCGTATTAGGATCTAAGTCTAGGCCTTGAAAAATAAATAAATGAAATCTACTTCCATCGTACCTAATCGGATCTAAAAAATCTTGTTTTTTTGAACATGAAGAGATAATGAAGCCATTGCAATTGCCGGAAATACTAAGCCCACTAAAGGGACAAAAATGGAGGGTAAGTTGTTGAGAATTGTCATAGAATGGGCACCTCAATTTAATATTTGTACCTGTTTATTTTTTCTTCTAATATTTTTTTTTGTTCTATCTTTAAATTGGAATTTTTATTTCATTTTTATATTATTATATTTAGATTAGAATATTTATATTCTAATAATTAGAATCGAATTTAATATTATTTTTTATATTAGAATATTCTATAATTCTTAATTATATATTATTCTATATCTATATTTAATTTCTATTAACATATTCTAATATTCGATATTTATTAAATTTATTAATTATCCTATTTCTATATTTTATATTTTTGTTTCATTTCTATTCGAATATTTCTATATTCTAGTATTTTGTTCTATTATTTTGAAGAGAAATTTTTGAATATTATTATTTATTATTATTAAATAGATTATTAGTTTATATTATTTATTATTAAACTTTTTTATTAATTTTTTAATAATATATTCTAATTCTACATATTTTTGTATTTTTATATTATTCTATATATATTTCGCTATGAGTAGATAGTAGAGAGTTTTCTATTAATATTAACTATTCTATTAAATAATTTAAATAATTAAATAAGCAATTCTCTTAAAATGAAATTAAACATTAATTATTAAATAAATATTAATTAAATTAAATATTTCGAAATATTCTAAAATATTCTATTAAATTTATATTTTGTAGTTCTACTATTAGATTTTAATATTCTATATTATTATTTTATTATTATATTTCTATTTTTATTATTCTTTATTAATATTAAAATTAATATTAAATTTATATTAAATTTATATTAATATTAATTCTTTCTGTTAATTAATTAATTATTATATCTTAATATTAATTAATTATTATATCTTAATAATTCTTATATTACTATATTAATATTACTATATTACTAGTAGTAATTCTTATATTACTAATCGAATTATTTAGTAATTATTTTAATTATTGGTAATAGTAATTAGTTTATTAGTAATTATTCCAAAGCTAATTTTAGAATCACTAAGATTTGTATATAATAAAATTATATCGAAATGAACATATATAATTCTAATACAAAAAAGTCCAAAGAATATTGAACTAATTAAGTGACTTTTTTGTATTTCTACATGAAATATATATGATAATCCACCTATTTTTTATTCTTCTTTATATTATCTTTTTTTTTTCTTGTCTTATAACTTTATTTTATTTTTTATTTTACTAAAAAAAAAAATAACAAGTTTTTCTGCTTATAAATTCCCGAACACTTCGTTACAATTTCTAATCCGATCAAAAAATTGGGATTTTTTGTTTTTACCAAAAAGAGGGGATTCTCGCGATCGCGATATATATATATATGAGACATATATATATGAGACTCTACTTTTTTCTATTTTTGTATGCAGAAGTAAGAAAAAAAGATGAAATTCGTTTTATTTTTTATTATTTACCATTTTACCTTGCCGAACTTTTTTTTCACGGAAAAAAGAATTCACTCTTTTTTCTATCAACAAGAAAAAAGAGTGAATATCGGCCAAAAAATTATCTGGATGATTCTTTACTACAATTTACTCTTATGTTACATAAGAATGCATTCGTGGTGTTTTTCCTTTTATTACAATAAAAAAATACCCGCTCGCCAGAAAAAAAAATTAACTAATTTCAATTTAATTAACTTTAATTAAGTTAAGGCTCTACTTGATTTAGGATTCAAAGGAAAGAAATTATGGAGCTGAAGTAACTCATTCAAAACGCCTTTTAAAAGATTACGTGGTACGATTGAATCGAATAAGCCCTTATGGAATAAAAATTCAGCCGATTGTGAACCTTCAGGTACTGTCTTATTCAATGTTTGTTCAATTACTCTTTTACCGGCAAATGCAATATAGGCGTTAGGTTCAGCAATAATGATATCTCCCAACATCCCAAAACTAGCTGTCACCCCACCAGTTGTAGGAGACGTAAGGATTGACACATAAAATAACTTTTTATTCGATTGATAATCATATAAAGCAGAAGATATTTTAGCCATTTGCATCAAGCTCAAACTTCCTTCTTGCATTCGTGCTCCTCCGGAAGCACACACTAAAATAAGAGGTAAAAATTGATTGGTAGCATACTCAATCAAACGAGTAATTTTCTCACCTACTACGGATCCCATACTACCCCCCATAAACTGAAAATCCATAACCCCAACTGCTACGGGAATGCCGTTTAGTTGACCTGTGCCTGTTTGAACAGCCTCGGTTAATCCTGTCTTTCTTTGATAAGAATCAATACGATCTTTATAAGGTTCCTCTTCGGAATGAAATTCAATGGTATCCAGAGATACCATGTCTTCATCCATAGGATCCCAAGTCGCTGGGTCAATCAAAAGTTCAATTCTATCTGAACTATTCATTTTCAAATGATATCCACATTGTTCACAAAGATTCATTTTTGACTTCAAAAATTTCTTATAATTTAATCCATAACAATTTTCACATTGAACCCATAAATGCTTGTATTTTTGAGTTATATCGAGATCATTAGAACTTTCTCTTATAACCAAATCGCTACCATTCGTGCTAGTTATTATACAGGTACTCTCGTTTTCACTACTATTTTCGCTTTCACTACAAATGTAACTATAAATGTAACTTTCGCTATAATAGTTACTACCACTAAAAATAGAACTATCAATACAGATTTGAGACCGAAGATAACGGTCAATGCAACTATTGATGTAATTATTCCAACTATAGTTAGTATCATACATATAATGATCATATTGGGAGTCGCCAATCCTAGACCCATTATTCAGATAACTAGAACTCCAATAACTAGAAAAAGAACTTTCTAGTTCACCCAGAAAAGAATAATCAGTCTCAATCTCAAAAACTTTATTTTCTATATCAAAATAGATGGAATAACTGTCCTTATTACTATCCTGAACTAAAAAAGTTTCATCAACGCTGAAATCCAAAATGTCCCTGACGCCGACTAAATGATCAACATTACTGGAACTCGAGTTGTCACTATTACTCCAACTATGGATGTGTTTATCTGTATCATTTAGAATCGGGTCTTCACTTATACTGGTATTTTCAAAAGGATTGAAACTATCCATTGATTTACCTAGCCTACACCTGTATCCTAATTCCACATTGGATAAGATCGAATTGAACCACCATTTTTCCATAGAACTTTCTTGCTGCTATTTCCATCAAAATAAATAGATGAATAGTCATTCGATGAAAAATCATTTAACTATTTTTTTGCCTCTCAAAATAAGTATATAGATCCAATCAACAGGATTATTACCTAAATAAAGAGTGGGTATTAAAAAAAAATGATTATCTTTTGTTTTTTGTAAGAAAACGGAGTATCACTTCACTATATATGATATTTTATGAGGGAATCATGTTTTCAATTTTTTTTTTTTCGAAGTGTAAATAGAAAAGTAATTTGTTATATTGTGTCAAATTCGCATCAAGAAAAGTAATATTTCTTTTCTCCTAAAAGAAATGAAAAAAAAAAAAAACACATTTTTTTTTGTAAAATCTCGTCTATTAATAAGTTTCTATTCC